ATGGCCCCAAACCTCCGAAAATCTCATCCACTCCTAAAACTCATTAACAACTCCTTAATCGACCTCCCCACCCCATCAAACATCTCCGCTTGATGAAACTTCGGATCCCTACTAGGCATCTGCCTACTAACACAAATCCTCACAGGTCTCCTACTAGCCATACATTACACCGCAGACACAACACTAGCCTTCTCATCCGTCGCCCACACATGTCGAAATGTCCAATACGGCTGACTAATCCGAAACCTCCATGCAAACGGAGCATCATTCTTCTTCATCTGCATCTACCTCCACATCGGACGGGGATTTTACTACGGCTCATACCTAAACAAAGAAACTTGAAACACAGGTATCATCCTCCTACTAACCCTAATAGCAACCGCCTTCGTAGGGTATGTTCTACCATGAGGACAAATATCATTCTGAGGAGCCACAGTTATCACCAATCTATTCTCAGCAGTACCCTACATTGGCCAAACCCTCGTAGAATGAGCCTGAGGTGGTTTCTCGGTAGATAACCCAACACTAACCCGATTCTTTGCCCTTCACTTCCTCCTCCCCTTCATAATTGCAGGACTCACCCTAATCCACCTTACCTTTCTTCACGAATCTGGATCAAACAACCCTCTAGGAATCCTATCAAACTCTGACAAAATCCCATTCCACCCCTACTTCTCGCTAAAAGATATCCTAGGATTCATCATCATATTCCTTCCACTAACAACCCTAGCCCTATTCTCACCTAACCTACTAGGCGACCCAGAAAACTTCACCCCCGCAAACCCACTAGTTACACCCCCACATATTAAGCCAGAATGATATTTCTTATTCGCATACGCTATCCTACGTTCAATTCCAAACAAACTAGGAGGCGTATTAGCCCTAGCAGCCTCTGTACTCGTACTTTTCCTAATCCCACTACTCCACAAATCTAAGCAACGCGCAATAACCTTTCGCCCCCTCTCACAACTCCTATTCTGAACCCTAGCTGCCAACCTATTCATCCTAACATGAGTAGGTAGCCAACCTGTAGAACACCCATTCATCATCATCGGACAACTAGCCTCCATCACCTACTTCACCATCCTACTCCTCCTATTCCCCATCATCGGGACCCTAGAAAACAAGATACTCAACTACTAAACACTACTAAACACTCTAATAGTTTATAAAAAACATTGGTCTTGTAAACCAAAGACTGAAGACTACCCCCCTTCTTAGAGTTTACCACGCCTCAGAAAAAGAGGGCTTAAACCTCTATCTCCAGCTCCCAAAGCTGGTATTTTACACTAAACTATTCTCTGATCTCCTTCCCCCCTTAAACCGCTCGAATAGCCCCACAAGACAACCCACGCACCAACTCCAACACAACAAACAAAGTCAGTAATAATCCCCAACCTGCCACCAAAAACATTCCAACCCCACAAGAGTAAAACATAGCCACCCCACTAAAATCCAACCGAACAGAGAGCATACCTACACTATCAACAGTAATCACCCCTGAATCCCAACATCCAACAAGCCCACCCACAACCGCCCCCGCCGCAAGCACCACAATAAAACTCACTCCATACCCAACAACCCGTCAATCTCCTCAAGCCTCCGGAAAGGGGTCCGCCGCCAAAGATACAGAATAAACAAAAACCACTAGCATCCCCCCTAAATACACCATGAACAACACCAACGACACAAAAGATATCCCCAAGCTCATCAATCACCCACATCCCACAACAGAAGCTAGCACCAAACCAACTACCCCATAATAAGGCGAAGGATTAGACGCAACCGCTAATCCCCCTAACACAAAACATAACCCTAAAAAAAACATAAAATAAGTCATAGCAATTTCCGCTTGGCTTTTCTCCAAGACTCGCGGCCTGAAAAGCCGCTGTTGTCAATTTCAACTACGAAAACACATTTCCCTTCTTTCCCCCCCCCCCCTGCCCCCCCGCATAGAGCGGGCGCGTAAATGTTCCTATGTCCTTGTCTGCATTACCTTATATTCCCCATTAGACATACAATCCATGTTCAATAGCCATTAATATCCAAACAGGCATACCCCTCCAAAATCCCATTTCTCCTTCCAGAGTACCTCCCGCCCAATGGGAGCAGAAATCCATTACAATATACGTACTAATACCATCTAGTCTCTAGTTTTTACATAGCTCCTTTAAAGATACGACCGTGCTTGACTGCCCCTTTGAATGAGTTTGGGACAAGGCCCTCCAAATTTTCTCGAATACACAAAGCTTCGTGCCAGGTTATTTATTAATCGAGCTCCTCACGTGAAATCAGCAACCCGGTGTATGGAAGATCCTACGTTACTAGCTTCAGGACCATTCTTTCCCCCTACACCCCTAGCCCATCTTGCTCTTTTGCGCCTCTGGTTCCTATGTCAGGGCCATAACTTGGTTAGTCCTCTCAACTTGTACTTCACCGATACATCTGGTCGGCTATATATCACCATCTCACCCGTGATCGCGACATCCGACCGTCTTGGCACTTTTGGTTCCTTTTTTTTTTTGGGCGTCTTCAGGCAGCCCCTCCAGTGCACCGAGGTACACACAATCTAAGACCTGGGCCCTCCCTGGTATTCGAACGGAGTTTGGCCCTCAGGAATACCTGAGTGTCATAGTTAACGGGTTGGGGGAATCATCTCCGCGCTGATGCACTTTGTTTTACACCTGGTTATGGCATCTCCGCAAGTTACTAACTATGCTGCTATTTAGTGAATGCTTGTTGGGCATAATTTATCATTTTTCATTTCCTCTAACTTTCTAAACAACACTAGAAGATTTCATTTGAAAAATGAACCGTATTTTCATCACGTATTTTATCATCACCTTCATCACTTACAAACGGCAGTGAAGTTTCATTAAAAATAAAACCATTCACGATTTGCGTTCGTATATTCGAACAACATAACACAAACTATAAACGAAACCCCCCTAAAAACAACAAACAACAAACAACAAACAACAAACAACAAACAACAAACAACAAACAACAAACAACAAACAACAAACAACAAACAACAAACAACAAACAACAAACAACAAACAACAAACAACAAACGCTCTGTCTTTGTAGCTTACTACCAAAGCATGGCACTGAAGATGCCAAGACGGCTGCCATTCTCGCACCCAAAGACAAAAGACTTAGTCCTAACCTTACAGTTAATTCTTGCTAAACATATACATGCAAGTATCCGCGCCCCAGTGTAAATGCCCTCAATCTCTTTCTCTAAGGGAAGAGGAGCAGGCATCAGGCACGCCCACAGTTGCAGCCCAAGACGCCTTGCTTAGCCACACCCCCACGGGTACTCAGCAGTAGTTGACATTAAGCAATGAGTGCAAACTTGACTTAGTTACAGCAATTTCTAGGGTTGGTAAATCTTGTGCCAGCCACCGCGGTCATACAAGAGACCCAAATTAACCGTATGCGGCGTAAAGAGTGGTCCCATGATATCACAGCAACTAGGACTGAAATGCAACTAGGCTGTCATAAGCTCAAGATGCACTTAAAGCCACCTTTAAAATGATCCTAGCATCTCTGATTAATTTAACTCCACGAAAGCTAGGGCACAAACTGGGATTAGATACCCCATTATGCCTAGCCCTAAATCTCGATGTTTACTGTACCAAAACATCCGCCTGAGAACTACGAGCACAAACGCTTAAAACTCTAAGGACTTGGCGGTGCCCCAAACCCACCTAGAGGAGCCTGTTCTGTAATCGATAACCCACGATCCACCCGACCACCCCTCGCCAAAGCAGCCTACATACCGCCGTCGCCAGCCCACCTCCACCTGAGAGCCCCACAGTGAGCATAATAGCCCAAACCCGCTAATAAGACAGGTCAAGGTATAGCCTATGGGGTGGAAGAAATGGGCTACATTTTCTACAATAGAAAATCCACGGAAGAGGGTATGAAACACAGCCCTCGGAAGGCGGATTTAGCAGTAAAGCGGGACAATAGAGCCCTCTTTAAGCTGGCCCTGAGGCACGTACATACCGCCCGTCACCCTCCTCACAAGCCACTAATTTCCATAACTAATAAACTTTCTGGCTGAAGATGAGGTAAGTCGTAACAAGGTAAGTGTACCGGAAGGTGCACTTAGCATACCGAGACGTAGCTATAAAACAAAAGCATTCAGCTTACACCTGAAAGATATTTGACACACCAAATCGTCTCGAAGCCTACTCTAGCCCAACCATACCTCGCAGACCCCAATAACAAGAATCTACTTCACCACCTAACTAAAACATTCTTTAAACTTAGTATAGGCGATAGAAAAGACCCATTTGGAGCGATAGAGACTCTGTACCGTAAGGGAAAGATGAAATAATAATGAAAAACCAAGCAGTAAACAGCAAAGATAAATCCTTGTACCTTTTGCATCATGGTTTAGCTAGAATAACCAAGCAAAATGAATTTAAGCTTGCCATCCCGAAACCCAAGCGAGCTACCTGCGAGCAGCTACCCATGAGCGAACCCGTCTCTGTTGCAAAAGAGTGGGATGACTTGCTAGTAGAGGTGAAAAGCCAATCGAGCTGGGTGATAGCTGGTTGCCTGTGAAATGAATCTTAGTTCTCTCTTGACCCTCCTCTCCGGATATTCACCCCAACCCACATGAGTGTGTCAAGAGCAATTTAAAGGAGGTACAGCTCCTTTAAAAAAGAATACAACCTCTATTAGTGGATAACCATCTAAACTCCTTCTTAAACTGTAGGCCCTCAAGCAGCCATCAATAAAGAGTGCGTCAAAGCTCCTCACATAAAAATCCAATAACAACATGACTCCCTTCCCACTAACAGGCTAATCTATGCCAATAGAAGCATTAATGCTAAAATGAGTAACTAGGGGCGGTTCCCCTCCAAGCGCAAACTTACACACTCACTTTATTAACAGACACTACTCAATATCTCAATTACAACAAGATTTAGATATTAAGCTTACCCTGTTATCCCGACTAAGGAGCGCCTACTAGGAAGATTAAAATCTGTAAAAGGAACTAGGCAAACCCAAGGCCCGACTGTTTACCAAAAACATAGCCTTCAGCCCACCAAGTATTGAAGGTGATGCCTGCCCAGTGACATAATGTTTAACGGCCGCGGTATCCTAACCGTGCGAAGGTAGCGCAATCAATTGTCCCATAAATCGAGACTTGTATGAATGGCTAAACGAGGTCTTAACTGTCTCTTACAGATAATCAGTGAAATTGATCTTCCTGTGAAAAAGCAGGAATCCCTACATAAGACGAGAAGACCCTGTGGAACTTGAAAATCAACGGCCACTGCATACAAATTTAAGCCTACTAGGCCCATTACCCTTAAATACTGGCCCGTATTTTTCGGTTGGGGCGACCTTGGAGAAAAACAAACCCTCCAAAAATAGGACCACATCTCCTAACCAAGAGCAACCCCTCAACGTACTAATAGTAACCAGACCCAATACAATTGATAAATGGACCAAGCTACCCCAGGGATAACAGCGCAATCTCCTCTAAGAGCCCACATCGACGAGGAGGTTTACGACCTCGATGTTGGATCAGGACATCCTAATGGTGCAGCCGCTATTAAGGGTTCGTTTGTTCAACGATTAATAGTCCTACGTGATCTGAGTTCAGACCGGAGCGATCCAGGTCGGTTTCTATCTATGATAGACTTTCCCCAGTACGAAAGGACCGAGAAAGTGGGGCCAATACTACAAGCATGCCCCCTCCCCAAGTAATGTACTCAACTAAATTACTAAAGGACATCCCACACTACTACTCCTAGAAAAGGATCAGCTAGCGTGGCAGAGCTTGGTAAATGCAAAAGGCTTAAGCCCTTTATCCAGAGGTTCAAATCCTCTCCCTAGCCCTACTCCATGTCCACTCCCCTGGTCTTAACTTATCTTGTCATATCCCTATCCTATGTAATTCCAATCCTAATTGCTGTAGCATTCCTAACCTTAGTAGAACGCAAAGTCTTAAGTTATATACAAGCCCGAAAAGGACCAAACATCGTAGGCCCATTCGGACTATTACAACCTCTAGCCGATGGAATTAAACTATTTATTAAAGAACCAATCCGTCCATCTACTTCCTCCCCATTCCTCTTTCTTATAACCCCCATACTAGCTCTCCTCCTAGCACTCACCATTTGAATTCCCCTCCCCCTTCCCTTCTCTCTTGCCGATTTAAACCTAGGCCTTCTCTTTCTCCTAGCCATATCCAGCTTAGCAGTCTACTCAATCCTATGATCAGGCTGAGCTTCAAACTCAAAATATGCCTTAATTGGAGCACTACGAGCAGTAGCACAAACTATCTCTTATGAAGTGACATTAGCCATCATTCTCTTATCCATAATTATACTCAGTGGGAACTACACCCTAAACACTCTTGCTACAACCCAAGAACCTTTATACCTCATTTTCTCTTCATGACCCCTCGCAATAATATGATATATCTCAACACTAGCTGAAACAAACCGTGCTCCATTTGACCTCACAGAAGGAGAGTCAGAACTAGTATCTGGCTTCAATGTAGAATATGCCGCTGGACCATTCGCCCTATTCTTTCTAGCTGAATATGCTAACATCATATTAATAAATACATTAACTACCATCTTATTCCTGAACCCAAGCTCACTCAACCTCCCACAAGAATTATTCCCCGTAGCTCTAGCTATAAAAGTCTTACTCCTCTCCTCAGGCTTCCTATGAATTCGTGCCTCATATCCACGATTCCGCTACGACCAGCTTATGCACCTATTATGAAAAAACTTTCTACCACTCACACTTGCACTATGCCTTTGACACACTAGCATACCAATCTGCTACGCAGGCCTGCCTCCTTACTTAAGGAAATGTGCCTGAACGTTAAAGGGTCACTATGATAAAGTGAACATAGAGGTATACCAGCCCTCTCATTTCCTAAGAAATCAAAATTTAGAAAAGTAGGAATCGAACCTACGCGAAAGAGATCAAAACTCTCCATACTTCCTCTATATTATTTCCTAGTAAGGTCAGCTAACAAAGCTATCGGGCCCATACCCCGAAAATGATGGTTTAACTCCCTCCCCTACTAATGAACCCCCATGCAAAACTAATCACCCTCCTAAGCCTACTCCTAGGAACCACCATTACAATTTCAAGCAACCACTGAATAATAGCCTGAACTGGTCTAGAAATCAACACCCTTGCTATCATCCCTCTAATCTCAAAATCCCACCACCCCCGAGCTGTCGAAGCCGCAATTAAATACTTCCTAGTACAAGCAACTGCTTCAGCCCTGGTCCTCTTCTCAAGCATAACCAATGCATGATATACAGGACAATGAGACCTTACTCAACTAACCCATCCAACATCATGCCTACTACTAACAACCGCAATTGCAATCAAACTGGGACTAGTCCCATTCCATTTCTGATTTCCAGAAGTACTCCAAGGATCACCCCTAACTACAGCCCTACTACTATCAACAGTAATAAAATTTCCCCCAATCACTATCCTTTATATAACATCACACTCCCTCAACCCTACACTATTAACCACCATGGCTATTGCCTCAGCAGCCCTAGGCGGATGAATGGGACTAAATCAAACACAAATCCGAAAAATCTTAGCCTTTTCATCCATCTCCCACCTAGGCTGAATATCAATTATCATCATCTATGACCCAAAACTCACCTTACTAACCTTCTACCTCTACTCCCTAATAACTACCACCGTATTCCTTACCCTAAACACAACCAAAACTATAAAACTATCAACAATAATGATCTCATGAACAAAAACCCCAATACTCAACGCCACTCTCATACTAACCTTACTCTCACTAGCAGGACTTCCCCCACTTACAGGATTCCTACCCAAATGACTCATTATCCAAGAACTAACCAAACAAGAAATAACCACAGTAGCCACAATAATTACCATACTCTCCCTACTGGGGTTATTTTTCTACCTCCGCCTCGCATACTACTCAACAATCACGCTCCCACCAAACTCTACAAACCACATAAAACAATGACATATTAACAAATCAACAAACACCCTAGTCGCTATCATCAGTTCCCTGTCCATCCTACTTCTACCCCTTTCTCCCATAATCCTCACCTCCATCTAGAAACTTAGGATAACCCCAAACCGAAGGCCTTCAAAGCCTTAAATAAGAGTTAAACCCTCTTAGTTTCTGCTAAGACCTGTAGGACATTAACCTACATCCCCTGAATGCAACCCAGATACTTTAATTAAGCTAAGGCCTTTCCTAGACAGATGGGCTTCGATCCCATAAAACTCTAATTAACAGCTAGATGCCTAAACCAACGGGCTTCTGCCTACTAGACTCCGGCACACCTTCAGTGTACATCAATGAGCTTGCAACTCAACATGAACTTCACCACAGAGTCGATAAGAAGAGGAATCAAACCTCTGTAAAAAGGACTACAGCCTAACGCTTCAACACTCAGCCATCTTACCTGTGACACTCATCAACCGATGATTATTCTCCACAAACCACAAAGACATTGGCACCCTATACCTAATCTTCGGCGCATGAGCTGGCATAGTCGGCACCGCCCTAAGCCTACTCATCCGCGCAGAACTAGGCCAACCAGGGACCCTCCTAGGAGACGACCAAATCTACAACGTAATCGTCACCGCCCACGCCTTCGTAATAATCTTCTTTATAGTTATACCGATCATAATCGGTGGCTTTGGAAACTGACTGGTTCCACTCATAATCGGTGCCCCTGACATAGCGTTCCCCCGTATGAACAACATAAGCTTTTGACTACTTCCTCCCTCCTTCCTTCTTCTCCTAGCCTCCTCTACAGTAGAAGCTGGTGCTGGTACAGGGTGAACTGTATATCCCCCCTTAGCTGGTAACCTAGCCCACGCCGGCGCCTCAGTAGACCTAGCAATCTTCTCTCTCCACCTAGCAGGTGTATCCTCTATCCTAGGTGCTATCAACTTCATCACAACAGCCATCAACATAAAACCCCCAGCCCTCTCGCAATACCAAACCCCCTTATTTGTATGATCAGTACTTATTACTGCCGTCCTACTATTACTTTCACTTCCAGTACTCGCTGCTGGCATTACTATGCTACTAACAGACCGAAACCTAAACACAACATTCTTTGACCCAGCTGGGGGCGGTGATCCAGTACTATACCAACACCTTTTCTGATTTTTTGGTCATCCAGAAGTATATATCCTAATTCTACCAGGCTTCGGAATTATCTCCCATGTCGTAACATACTACGCAGGAAAAAAAGAACCATTTGGCTATATAGGAATGGTATGAGCTATATTATCAATCGGCTTCCTGGGTTTCATCGTATGAGCCCACCATATATTTACCGTAGGCATAGACGTAGATACCCGAGCCTATTTCACATCTGCCACTATAATCATCGCCATCCCCACCGGCATTAAAGTATTCAGCTGACTAGCAACACTGCATGGAGGAACCATCAAATGAGACCCCCCAATATTATGGGCCTTAGGCTTTATCTTCTTATTTACCATTGGAGGCCTAACAGGAATCGTTCTAGCGAACTCCTCGCTAGATATTGCCCTGCACGACACATACTATGTAGTTGCCCACTTCCACTACGTCCTCTCAATAGGAGCCGTCTTTGCCATCCTAGCAGGATTCACCCACTGATTCCCCCTACTAACAGGATACACCCTACACCCCTCATGAACTAAAGCCCACTTCGGAGTAATATTTACAGGAGTCAATCTAACCTTCTTCCCACAACATTTCCTAGGCCTAGCAGGTATACCACGACGATACTCCGACTACCCAGATGCTTACACCCTATGAAACACTGTGTCCTCTATCGGCTCACTCATTTCTATAACAGCTGTAATCATACTTATATTCATTATCTGAGAAGCCTTTGCATCAAAACGAAAAGTCTTACAACCAGAACTAACTGCCACTAACATTGAATGAATCCACGGCTGCCCACCCCCATATCACACCTTCGAAGAGCCTGCCTTCGTTCAAGTCCAAGAAAGGAAGGAATCGAACCCTCATATGCTGGTTTCAAGCCAACCGCATCAAACCACTCATGCTTCTTTCTTATGAGACGTTAGTAAATCAATTACATAGCCCTGTCAAGCCTAAATCACAGGTGAAAACCCTGTACATCTCAACATGGCCAACCATTCACAATTCGGCTTCCAAGATGCCTCATCACCTATCATAGAAGAACTCGTTGAATTCCACGACCATGCTCTGATAGTCGCACTAGCAATCTGCAGCCTCGTCCTTTACATATTAGCACTCATACTCATGGAAAAATTATCCTCAAACACCGTTGACGCACAAGAAATTGAACTAATCTGAACAATCCTCCCAGCCATCGTCCTCATCTTACTCGCCCTCCCATCCCTACAAATTCTCTATATAATAGACGAAATCGATGAACCAGACCTAACCCTAAAAGCCATTGGCCATCAATGATACTGAAGCTACGAATACACAGACTTCAAAGACCTATCATTCGACTCATACATAATCCCCACAACAGAACTTCCCCTAGGCCACTTCCGACTCCTAGAGGTCGACCATCGTGTTGTTGTTCCCATAGAATCTCCCACCCGTATCATTGTTACTGCCGGAGATGTACTTCACTCCTGAGCCGTTCCTACCCTAGGAGTAAAAACCGATGCAATCCCCGGACGACTAAATCAAACATCATTCATTACCACCCGACCAGGGATCTTTTACGGCCAATGCTCTGAAATCTGTGGGGCTAACCACAGCTACATACCAATCGTAGTAGAATCAACCCCCCTCACTCATTTCGAGAGCTGATCCTCACTACTAGCATCCTAATCATTAAGAAGCTATGCACCAGCACTAGCCTTTTAAGCTAGCGAAAGAGGACCACTTCCCCTCCTTAATGAAATGCCACAACTCAACCCCAACCCATGATTCCTTATCATATTAATGTCATGAATCACTTTTTCCATAATTATCCAACCCAAATTACTATCATTTACTCCAACCAACCCTCCTTCTAACAAAACCCCTACAACCACCAAAAACACCCCCTGAATCTGACCATGAACCTAAGCTTCTTTGATCAATTTGCAAGCCCATGCCTACTAGGAGTACCACTAATTCTCCTCTCCATACTATTCCCCGCCCTATTACTCCCATCTCCAGACAATCGATGACTCACTAATCGTCTCTCCACCTTACAACTCTGATTCTTTCACCTAATCACAAAACAACTAATAATACCTTTAAACAAAACAGGCCACAAATGAGCTCTAGTCCTCACTTCATTAATAATATTCTTACTTACAATCAATCTACTAGGTCTACTACCCTACACATTCACCCCAACTACCCAACTATCGATAAACATAGCATTGGCCTTCCCTCTCTGATTAGCCACACTACTCACAGGCCTACGAAACCAACCTTCAGCCTCTCTAGGCCACCTTCTTCCTGAAGGCACTCCAACACCCCTAATTCCAGCCTTAATCATAATTGAAACCACCAGCCTACTCATTCGCCCTCTAGCCCTAGGTGTTCGCCTCACAGCAAACCTCACCGCAGGCCACTTACTAATCCAACTTATTTCAACAGCTACCACTGCCTTACTTCCAATTATCCCCGCCGTATCCCTCCTAACCGCACTAATCCTCCTTCTACTAACCATTCTAGAAGTAGCTGTCGCCATAATTCAAGCATACGTCTTCGTCCTCCTGCTTAGCCTATACTTACAAGAAAACATCTAATGGCACACCAAGCACACTCCTACCACATAGTAGATCCAAGCCCTTGACCTATCTTCGGGGCAGCAGCCGCCCTACTCACCACTTCAGGACTAATCATATGATTTCACTACAACTCATCCCAACTACTAACCCTAGGCCTACTATCCATAATCCTAGTAATATTACAATGATGACGAGACATTGTACGAGAAGGCACATTCCAGGGTCATCACACCCCCACAGTTCAAAAAGGCCTGCGATACGGAATAATCCTATTCATCACATCCGAAGCATTCTTCTTCCTAGGTTTCTTCTGAGCATTCTTCCATTCTAGCCTAGTCCCAACCCCAGAACTAGGTGGACAATGACCTCCCACAGGAATTAAACCACTCAACCCCCTAGAAGTCCCCCTATTAAACACTGCCATTCTCTTAGCCTCAGGTGTTACAGTAACATGAGCACACCATAGCATCACAGAGGGTAACCGAAAACAAGCAATCCACGCACTAACCATAACAATTTTGCTAGGATTTTACTTCACAGCACTCCAAGCAATAGAATACTATGAAGCACCATTCTCAATCGCTGACGGTGTGTACGGATCAACCTTCTTCGTTGCTACAGGATTCCATGGACTACACGTCATCATTGGATCTTCATTCTTATCAGTATGCCTATTACGCTTAATCAAATTCCACTTCACATCCAACCACCATTTCGGATTCGAAGCAGCAGCATGATATTGACACTTCGTAGACGTGATCTGATTATTCCTCTATATAACCATTTACTGATGAGGATCGTGCTCTTCTAGTATATTAATTACAATTGACTTCCAATCTCTAAAATCTGGTAAAACTCCAGAGAAGAGCAATCAACATACTTACATTCATACTAACCTTATCCCTCACCCTAAGCGCCGCTCTCACCATACTAAATTTTTGACTCGCCCAAACAAACCCAGACCCAGAAAAACTATCTCCGTACGAATGCGGATTCGATCCACTCGGATCCGCTCGCCTCCCATTCTCTATCCGCTTCTTCCTAGTAGCAATCCTATTCCTACTATTTGACCTAGAAATCGCACTCCTACTTCCACTCCCATGAGCTACACAACTTCAATCTCCCACCACCACCCTAACCTGAACTTCTGTTATCATCATTTTACTCACACTAGGACTAATTTACGAATGAACACAAGGTGGCCTAGAATGAGCAGAATAAACATAGAAAGTTAGTCTAATTAAGACAGTTGATTTCGGCTCAACAGACCATAGTCTAACCCTATGACTTTCTCTATGTCACTCATACACCTAAGCTTCTACTCAGCCTTCACATTAAGCAGCTTAGGCTTAGCCTTCCACCGAACGCACCTAATTTCTGCCCTACTATGTTTAGAAAGCATAATACTATCTATGTACCTTGCCCTATCACTCTGACCAGTTGAAAACCAGGCAACGTCATTCACCTTAATGCCCATCCTCATGCTAACCTTTTCTGCTTGTGAAGCAGGCACAGGCCTAGCAATATTAGTGGCATCTACGCGAACCCACGGCTCTGACCATCTACACAACCTAAATCTGCTACAATGCTAAAAATCATCCTTCCAACAATTATACTCCTTCCAACAGCCCTCCTATCACCTCCTAAATTTCTATGGACAAACACCACCTCTCACAGCCTACTAATCGCCTCTATCAGCCTTCAATGACTTGTCCCAACATACTATCCTTACAAAAACCTAACCCAATGGACTGGCATCGACCAAATTTCATCCCCCCTGCTAACATTATCCTGCTGACTATTACCACTCATAATAATTGCAAGTCAAAATCACCTACAACACGAACCACTAACACGAAAACGAATCTTCATTCTAACCCTCATCACAATCCAACCATTCATCATTCTAGCCTTCTCAACCACAGAACTTATATTATTCTACATCTCATTTGAAGCAACCCTAATCCCTACCTTAATCCTCATTACCCGATGAGGAAACCAACCAGAACGCCTAAGCGCTGGCATTTACCTCCTATTCTATACCCTAATTAGCTCACTCCCCCTATTAATTGCCATCTTACACCTACATACGCAAACCGGCACCTTACACTTCACAATCCTTCATCTAACCCACCCCATCCTCACTACCTCCTGAAGTAGTCTCCTATCAAGTTTAGCCCTGTTAACAGCATTCATAGTAAAAGCACCCCTATACGGACTCCACCTATGACTACCTAAAGCTCACGTCGAAGCTCCTATCGCCGGATCCATACTACTAGCTGCTCTTCTCCTAAAACTAGGGGGGTACGGCATCATACGATTCACTATACTCATAACACCCACCCCAAATAACCTACACTACCCCTTCCTAACATTAGCCCTATGAGGTGCATTAATAACCAGCTCAATCTGTCTACGTCAAACTGATCTTAAGTCACTCATCGCCTACTCATCCGTCAGCCACATAGGCCTAGTCATCGCTGCAACCATAATTCAAACCCACTGATCATTCTCAGGGGCAATAATCCTCATAATCTCCCACGGATTAACTTCCTCAATACTATTCTGCTTAGCCAACACAAACTACGAACGTACACACAGCCGCATTCTTCTCCTAACACGAGGCTTACAACCTCTACTACCACTTATAGCCACATGATGATTACTAGCTAACCTAACAAACATAGCCCTACCCCCAACCACAAACCTGATAGCAGAACTAACAATCATAATCGCACTATTCAACTGATCAACCTTCACAATCATCCTCACCGGAATGGCAACTTTACTAACCGCCTCCTACACCCTATTTATACTCCTAATAACTCAACGAGGAGTACTCCCCACTCACATCTCATCAATCCAAAATTCCAATACACGAGAACATCTTCTAATAATCCTTCATATTACCCCCCTACTTCTTCTAATCCTAAAACCAGAACTAATCTCAGGAATCCCCTCATGCAGATATAGTTTAACCCAAACATTAGACTGTGATTCTAAAAATAGAAGTTAGACCCTTCTTACCTGCCGAGGGGCGGTTCAACCAACAAGAACTGCTAATTCTTGCATCTGAGTTTAAAACCTCAGCCCCCTTACTTTTAAAGGATAATAGCAATCCATTGGTCTTAGGAGCCACCCATCTTGGTGCAAATCCAAGTAAAAGTAATGGAAACCACACTACTCCTCAACACCTTCATGATCCTAACATTAACAATCATCCTAACACCAGTCCTGCTTCCCCTTCTATCCAAAAACCTTCAAAACTCCCCCACCACCATTACTCGCACAGTCAAAGCCGCCTTCCTAACCAGCCTAGTACCAATAACCCTATTCATACACTCAGGAATGGAAACCATCACCTCCAGCTGAGAATGAAAATTCATCACAAATTTCAAAATCCCTATCAGCCTTAAAATAGACCAATACTCATTAATATTCTTCCCAATCGCACTATTCGTAACATGATCCATCTTACAATTCGCATCATGATATATAGCCTCAGAGCCGTATATTACAAAATTCTTTCACTATCTCTTAATATTCCTAATCGCCATACTAACCCTAACCATCGCTAACAACATATTCCTCCTCTTCATTGGCTGGGAAGGAGTCGGAATCATATCATTCCTACTAATCGGTTGATGACAAGGACGAGCAGAAGCCAACACAGCCGCCCTCCAAGCCGTACTTTATAACCGAGTTGGAGATATCGGCCTTATTCTAAGTATAGCTTGACTTGCCTCCACCATAAACACCTGAGAAATACAACAAGCATTTTCTTCCTCCACAACTCCAACTCTTCCCCTCCTCGGCCTAATCCTAGCAGCCGCAGGGAAATCAGCCCAATTTGGCCTTCACCCATGACTACCAGCCGCCATAGAAGGCCCCACCCCAGTCTCCGCCCTACTTCATTCAAGCACTATAGTAGTAGCCGGAATCTTCCTACTCATTCGCACCCACCCCCTATTCTCCAATAACCAAACTGCCCTCACCATATGCCTATGTCTTGGAGCACTATCTACATTATTCGCCGCCACCTGTGCAATCACACAAAATGATATCAAAAAAATCATTGCTTTCTCTACATCCAGCCAACTAGGACTTATAATAGTAACTATTGGACTTAACCTTCCCCAACTCGCCTTCCTACACATTTCAACACATGCCTTCTTTAAAGCCATACTATTCCTATGTTCAGGGTCAATCATCCACAGCCTAAATGGGGAACAAGACATTCGAAAAATAGGTGGCCTCCAAAAAATACTCCCCACAACCACCTCCTGCCTAACCATCGGCAACCTAGCCCTAATAGGAACTCCATTTTTAGCGGGATTTTACTCAAAAGACCTAATCATCGAAAGCATGAACACCTCCTATCTAAATACCTGAGCCCTTATCCTAACCCTCCTAGCTACATCATTCACCGCAACCTACACCCTACGCATAACATTACTAGTCCAAACAGGATTCACTCGAATAACTCCACTCACCCCAATAAACGAAAACAACCAAGCAGTAACCAATCCAATCACCCGTTTAGCCCTAGGCAGCGTCACAGCTGGCCTACTCATTACATCCTTTATCCCCCCAACAAAAACTCCACCAATAACCATACCAACACTCACAAAAACCACAGCTATTATCGTCACAATCCTAGGCATCGTTCTAGCCCTAGAACTTTCAAACATAGCCCACACCTTAACCCAACCAAAACAAACCCCCATCACAAACTTTTCCTCCTCATTAGGATACTTCAACCCCCTACTACATCGCCTCTCATCCACAAACTTACTAAACAATGGACAAAAAATCGCCTCCCACCTAATCGACTTATCTTGATATAAAAAAATAGGTCCAGAAGGAATCGCTGATCTTCAACTAATAGCAACCAAAACCTCAACCACCCTACACTCTGGATTAATCAAAACCTACTTAGGTTCATTCGCCCTATCCATCCTCATCACCCTATTAGTTCATAGAACCACAACTCA